ATATTAAATATTGTAATAATATAAATAAGCAAGTTTTGGGTATTTAATATAATTCTTGGGGTTCTATCCTGTTTCCGGGGGGTTTACAGGTGTATTAGGGATCTCACGAGTTTTGGGGGGGTAGGGGGGGGTTTACGCGTATTTAAAAGCCGGGGGTATCTTAGATATCTTAGGGGACTATTCGTTAATATTATGCTCTTGATATCAGTTATGCAGTTTACAAGGAAAGTCTTATCACCATTCAACATTATTCTTTAAACCTATGTTTGTGTTCCCTCTTATTATTACTGTTGTATTTGCACTGTGAAATGCCAGGTGAAAAGGAAAAGAAAAAGAGAACCCCTGACACTCTGGAAATAATGCTCGGCATGGTGGGTAACGAGTTACATGGTTACCACCATTAACTTATGCAAGCGTCAAGGGAAGAATGGGGATATCTTGGTCTCAATGGCCCTGAAATAGGAACCAAATGCCAGGAATAGTTCATTCTGTGTTACCCTCACTAATACTTGTCCCTGACCATCAATAACAGTATACATTCAGAAATCAACTGATGGTCGGTTCTTACTACATTAAGTATTTGATTATCTTCATACTGGTGTTGAATACTTGGTGTATATTTGACAATGAGTTTGTAACTAGGATTAAAAGTTTTGTACATTGGTTTTACTCCATTTTTAATGGATTTGTCAGTATTATGCTTATGTCATGTGTTTACGGTTTCATGTTGATATATGTATGGGTTAAACCACAGTATGTTAATTTAACAGTAATGTATTTAATGCCCTTGACATGGTTAATATAATATTAATGTTGATAATACATATATGCACATGCAAAAAATAGTTTAATTTAGAATCCTAGCTTTGGGAGTTAGGGGTGGGGGTTAAAATCCCCCTTTTTTGATAGCAGTAGGAAGGACTTTAACCTTCGGCATCCGGTTTACAAGACCGGCGCTCTGGAACTGAGCTACTATTGCATCGTCATTCTAGGATTTTGTTCTCAACTCAACTTACTGCAGGGACGAGTAGGAGGAAGAGGGAGAAGTAGAGGAGGGATGCGATTTGACCGATGATAATAAAGGGGTGTTCTACTGGTATTCCTCCGATTCAAGTGAGAATCATTACGTCTGCAATTAGGAGTCAGAAGAGGAATTGTGTAAATGGTCGGAAGGTTAGGCTTCGTTGTTTGGACGTGTGCAGGATTGGAACTAGTATAAGCACTAGGATTGAAGCAAATAGGGCCAGAACTCCTCCTAGTTTATTAGGAATAGATCGTAGGATAGCGTAGGCGAATAGGAAGTACCATTCTGGTTTGATGTGAGGAGGGGTTACTATGGGATTTGCGGGGGTGAAGTTGTCGGGGTCGCCGAGGAGGTTAGGGGAGAATAGTGCCAGGGAGATGAGGGCAATAAGTAAGGCTGCAAAGCCTAGTAGGTCTTTATATGAGAAATATGGGTGGAAGGAGATTTTGTCTGCGTCTGAGTTAAGGCCTGTTGGATTGTTGGATCCGGTTTCGTGTAGGAAAATGAGATGTACTAATGTCATTGCTACAATGACAAAAGGAAATAGGAAGTGGAAAGCAAAGAATCGGGTGAGTGTAGCGTTGTCTACAGAGAAGCCGCCTCAGATTCATTGTACTAGGGAGTTTCCTACGTATGGGAAGGCTGATAGGAGGTTTGTAATAACGGTGGCCCCTCAGAATGATATTTGGCCTCATGGGAGAACATATCCAACAAAGGCAGTTATTATAACTAGTAGTAGAAGAATTACTCCAATGTTTCATGTTTCCTTGTATAGGTAGGAACCGTAGTATAGTCCTCGTCCGATGTGGAGGTAAATACAGATGAAGAAGAATGATGCGCCGTTGGCATGTATGTTTCGGATCAGTCATCCATAGTTTACGTCACGGCAAATGTGGGCGACGGAAGAAAAGGCTGTAGCAATGTCTGATGTATAATGTATGGCTAGAAAGAGTCCTGTTAGAATTTGAGCGGCTAGGCAAAGTCCGAGTAGGGAGCCAAAGTTTCATCATACTGAAATATTGGCAGGGGCTGGGAGGTCAACTAGGGCGTCGTTGGCAATTTTAAGTAGGGGGTGGGTTTTTCGTAGGTTGGCCATTGGTTCTTGTAGTTGAATAACAACGGTGGTTTTTCAAGTCACTGGTCCTGGTTAAAATCCTGGTAGGAACTCATGGTTTATGTATTCTTTTTATTTTTGTTTTGTTTAGTTTTGGGGTTGGCAGCGGTTGCTTCTAATCCTTCTCCTTATTTTGCGGCTTTAGGTCTGGTAATGGTTGCTGGAGCAGGGTGTGGGGTGTTGGTAGGGCATGGTGGTTCTTTTTTGTCTTTAGTTTTGTTTTTGATTTATTTGGGAGGGATGTTAGTTGTGTTTGCATATTCAGCGGCGCTTGCTGCTGAACCTTATCCTGAGGGGTGGGGGAGTTGACCTGTGTTGGGGGTGATGTTAGTATATGTGTTAGGGGCAGTTATGGTTTCGGTATTTTTTTGAGGAGGGTGATATGAGGGGTCTTGGACGTCAGCGGATGAGTTTGGGGAGTTTTCGTTATTTCGTGGTGATATGGCAGGGGTGGCTTTAATGTATTCGATAGGAGGGGGAGTGTTGATTATGGGAGCGTGAGTGTTACTTTTAACTTTATTTGTGGTGTTGGAGTTGACTCGGGGCTTAAGTCGAGGGGCGCTCCGGGCTGTCTAATAAGTAGTAAAAGTGATGCTAAGGCAAGGGTGAAGAAGAATAGGGAGAGGTAGGTTTTAATTATACCTTGTTGGATATTGTTGGTAGTTTCGATTAGTGGCTCATTGAGGGAAATAATTGCTTTAGGGCCTGTTTTTTCTAGTCATGTTTGATCTACCGTTTGGGCAGCGATGGTTTGTCCTAAGATAAGGTTTAATTTGGGGGTAAGTCGGTGGATGATGGCTGGGAAGAAGCCTAGTATGTTGGAGAAGTGGTGTGCGGTTAGGTTAGGGGTGATTTTGAATTGTTTATTAGTTAATGAGGCAAGTTCGATGGCAGTTAAAACTCCTAGGATGGTTACAATGAGGGCTGCTAGTTTCAGGATAGGGGGTATAGATATGACTGGTGTTTTTATTGGAAGCATGTTAGACGTAATCAGTAGGCCGGCGATGATGCTGCCTCAGGCTAGTCGTTTGATAGGGTTGATTACTGTGGGATTGTTTTCATTGATGGGGGAGAGGGGGGTAAATCGGGGGTTTCCTATGGAAACGAAGAAAACGATTCGTAGGCTGTATACAGCCGTGAAAGAGGTGGCTAGTAGGGTTAGTACTAGGGCTCAGGCGTTAAGGTAAGATGTGTTTAGTGCTTCAATAATGGCATCTTTAGAGAAGAAGCCGGCTAAGAAGGGGGTGCCTGTGAGGGCGAGGCTGCCTAGAGTAAGGCAGGACGATGTGAATGGTGTGAGGTGGTTCATTCCGCCTATTTTTCGGATGTCCTGTTCGTCGTTCAGGCTGTGGATGATGGAGCCGGAGCAAAGGAATAGCATGGCTTTAAAAAAGGCGTGTGTGCAGATGTGTAGGAAGGCAAGTTGAGGCTGGTTTAGCCCAATTGTTACCATTATTAGTCCTAGTTGGCTGGATGTTGAGAATGCAACGATTTTTTTGATATCATTTTGGGTTAGAGCACAAGTTGCAGTAAATAGGGTGGTTAGTGCGCCGAGGCATAGGCAGGTAGTGAGGGCTGTTGGATTGTTTTCTAATAGAGGGCTTATTCGGACAAGAAGGAAGATGCCTGCAACAACCATTGTGCTTGAATGTAATAGAGCAGAGACGGGGGTGGGGCCTTCTATAGCAGAGGGGAGTCAGGGGTGGAGGCCGAATTGGGCTGACTTGCCGGTAGCGGCAATAATTAGTCCTAAGAGGGGAAATGTGAGGTCCATGTCTTTAGAGGCAGTGAACACTTGTTGTAGGTCTCATGAGTTTAGGTTGGTGGCGAATCATGCTATTGCAAAGATTAGTCCGATGTCTCCGACTCGGTTATAAAGGACTGCTTGTAGGGCTGCTGTGTTAGCGTCTGCTCGGCCGTATCATCATCCGATGAGGAGGAATGATATGATTCCAACTCCTTCTCAGCCAAGGAAAAGTTGGAACATGTTATTTGCGGTTACTAGAATAATTATGCCGATGAGGAAGGTTAGTAGGTATATGACGAAACGATTTATGTTGGGGTGCGCGTGTATGTATCATGAGGCAAATTCTAGAATCGCTCATGTCACGAATAGGGCAATTGGGGTGAAGATGCTTGAGAAGAAGTCAAATTTGAGGCTGATGCAAAGGTCGAAGGTGTCTGTGCTTATTCATTTCCAGTCTGTTATGATTGCCTGTGTCCCATGGTTTAGGAACAGGAACAGTGGTAGGAGGCTAATGAAGAAGGCCAATTTTACTGCTTTTTTCACGTGGGTAATGGCTCAGTCGTTTTTTAAGGGCTTGGGGGAGAGAGAGGTAAAGATTGGGTAGGAAAGGGCGAAGAATAATAGGGTTATGCAGGATGTCATATAGAGGGGGGAGGTTAGAATCATGGTTGTTGTGGCAGGCTTGTTTAACATAGCTGCTACTTGGATTTGCACCAAGAGTTTTTGGTTCCTAAGACCAACGGATGAGCTGTTATCCTTTAGGAGCTTTGGTAGGGCGAGTGAGCCTTGGGGTTCAACCAAGGTGACGAAAAATTAGCAGTTTTTGTTGCTGGCGAGCCTCTCTCGGTGGATTAGAGGGCTTTAACCTCTGTCTTTAGAATCACAATCTAATGTTTTCGTTAAACTAAATCTACAGGCGGATCAGCCTCAAACCAGTTCTGGTTTGAGGATTAATAGGATGAGGGGGAGGAGGTGAAGGATGATGAGTAGATGTTCTCGGGAGTGTGTTGGGTAAAGGGCCATAATATGGGCTGGGAGGGGTCCTCGTTGGGTTATAAGGAATATGTAAAGGGAATAGCCGGCGGTGATTAGTGTTCCAGCCCCTGTGAGTGCTAGTGTTCATCAGGATCAGTTAAATAGGGAGGTGATAATTATTAGTTCTCCTATTAGGTTGGGGAGAGGGGGAAGGGCTAAGTTAGCAAGGCTGGCGATGAACCATCAGGCGGTTATAAGGGGGAGTACTATTTGAAGGCCTCGGGCAAGAACCATTGTTCGGCTGTGGGTCCGCTCATAGTTAGTGTTTGCTAGGCAGAAAAGCGCGGAGGATGTGAGTCCGTGTGCGATTATAAGGATTAGGGCCCCGGAAAAGCCTCATGGGGTTTGGATGAGAATGCCTGCTGCAACTAGGCCTATATGGCTTACTGAGGAGTAAGCAATTAGGGACTTAAGATCTGTTTGGCGTAAGCAAATAGACCCTGTTATGATGACACCTCATAGTGCAAAGATGATGAAGGGGTAGCTGAGTTCTTTGGTTAGTGGTTCTAAAACAATTATTATGCGCATTATGCCGTAGCCTCCTAGTTTAAGTAGTACGGCAGCAAGAATTATGGAGCCTGCAATAGGGGCTTCGACGTGGGCTTTGGGTAACCAGAGGTGGGCTCCGTAGAGTGGCATTTTAACTAAGAAGGCTAGTAAGCAGGCGGCTCATCAGAACTTGTCGGCGTAGGAGGAGAGTTCTATGGCAGGGGCATATTGAAGGGTGAGGAGGGAGAGGGTTCCAGTGCTATTTTGAAGGAGCAGGAGTGCTACTAGGAGGGGAAGGGAGCCTGCTAGTGTGTAGAACAGGAAGTAGGTTCCTGCATTAAGTCGTTCGGTTTGATTTCCTCAGCGGGTAATAATAATTAGAGTTGGGATAAGGGTGGCTTCGAATATAACATAAAATATGATTACTTCGGTAGCGCTGAAGGCTAGGATAAGGAAGATTTGTAAGGATGTGAGAAGGGTAATATATATTCGTTGTCGTCCGATTGGTTCAGAGGAGGTGTGGTTTTGGCTTGCAAGGATTATTAGAGGGAGGAGTCAGCAGGTGAGAGCTAGTAGTGGGGTTGATAGGGGATCGGTTGCTATGTATGTATTCATACAGGACCAGCCTGTTTCTGCTGGAGTGTTAAATCAGGTTAGGCTGGCGAGGGCAATGATTAGGCTGTAGGCAAGGGTTGTGGTTCAGAGTCGTTTGGCGGGGGAGAGTCAGGTTATTGGGATAAGCATAATAGTTGGTAGGAGAATTTTTAGCATTGTAGAAGATTAAGGTTTTGGAGGCGGTCAGTACCATGTGTGCGTGCAGTGGCAACTAGAAGGGCTAGTCCTGCACTGGCTTCGCAGGCTGAGAAGGCTAGTAGGATCATAGGGGAGGCTGAGAAGTTTGTGGAGTCTAAGTGAAGTGTTCATAGGGAGAGGGCAATGAAGAGGGATAATATTATTCCTTCTAGGCATAATAGGGCGGAAAGCAGGTGTGTTCGGTGGAATGCTAGGCCTGCGAGGCCTAGGGTGAAGGCTGATGAGAAAGCAAAGTGAGTGGGAGTCATTAAACAGTTATGGATTTTAACCACAAGTTTTTGAGCCGAAATCAAAGGTTTTTTTTAAACTAACTGTCTACTCAGCTCATTCTAATCCGCCTTGGAGTCATTCATAGATAAGGCCGAGGGTTAGGAGAACAAGAATGGCGGATGCTCATGTGAACGTTAGTAGGGGAGAAGATAATTGGTCCCCTCAGGGAAGGGGTAGGAGGAGGGCAATTTCTAGGTCGAAGAGAAGGAATAGGATGGCAACTAGGAAAAATCGTATGGAAAAGGGCAGGCGAGCTGAGCCCAGGGGATCAAATCCGCATTCATATGGGGATAGTTTTTCGTGGTCGGGGGTTATTTGTGGTAGTCAAAAGGATACAATGGCCAGGACAGTAGAGAGTGCAATGGCGATCAAAATTACGGTTGTAACTAAGTTCATTATCTTTCCTTGGGTTTTAACCAAGACTAGGTGATTGGAAGTCACATGTACTAGCTTTAATACTAAAAAGATTATGAGCCTCATCAGTAGATTGAGATGTAGAGGAAGAGTCAGACTACGTCTACGAAGTGTCAGTATCAGGCAGCGGCTTCGAACCCAAAGTGGTGTTCAGAGGTGAAGTGGTATTGTACTTGTCGTAGTAGGCAAACGGCTAGGAAGGTGGAACCAATAATGACGTGGAGGCCGTGGAATCCGGTTGCAACAAAGAAAGTTGATCCGTAGACTCCGTCTGCAATTGTGAATGGGGCTTCATAATATTCTATACCTTGTAGGAAAGTAAAGTAGAACCCAAGAAGGATGGTGAGGGCTAGGGATTGGATAGCTTGTTTTCGGAGGCCTTCTATGATGCTATGGTGGGCTCAGGTTACTGTTACGCCGGAGGCGAGAAGGACGGCAGTATTTAGTAGGGGGACTTCAAATGGATCTAGGGTGGTGATACCTGTTGGAGGTCAGCATCCACCTAGTTCAGGGGTTGGTGCCAGGCTAGAATGATAGAAGGCTCAGAAGAAGCCAAGGAAGAAGAATACTTCGGAGGTGATGAATAGGATTATGCCATAACGGAGTCCTTTTTGGACTGGGGGTGTGTGGTGGCCTTGGTAAGTGCCTTCTCGAATAATGTCTCGTCATCATTGGTATATTGTTAATAGTAAAAGTGTTATACCTAGGGCTATGAGTGTCATTGTATGGAAATGCATTCAGATTGCTAGTCCGGAGGTTAATAATAGGGCGGCGACTGCGCCTGTAAGAGGTCAGGGGCTTGGGTCTACTATGTGGTATGCGTGTGCTTGATGGGCCATTAGACGTTTTCTTGTAGGTAGAGGCTTAATAGGAGTACGAAGACATAAGCTTGAATTATGGCTACGGCAACCTCTAGGAGTGTTAGTATCAGTAGAAGTGTTCCTGTTAAAATTGCTACTGTTGGTATTAGGGGTAATAATACCAGAGCAGCAGTGGCAATAAGTTGAATAAGCAGGTGGCCGGCTGTAAGATTAGCTGTTAGTCGGACACCTAAGGCTAATGGTCGAATGAATAGGCTAATAGTTTCGATTATAATTAAAATGGGGATGAGGGGGGTGGGTGTTCCTTCTGGCAGAAGGTGGGCAAGAGCATGGGTTGGTTGATTTCGTATACCAATGATTACAGTTGCTAGCCAAAGGGGAACTGCAAATGCCATGTTTATAGAGAGTTGGGTTGTAGGTGTAAATGTATATGGGAGTAGGCCTAGCATGTTAATGGTGATTAGGAAAATTATGAGGGATGTAAGTAGGGCAGCTCATTTGTGTCCCCCCAGGTTGATAGGCTGGAAGATTTGTTGAGTAAATCCATTAATGAATCAGCTTTGAAGGGCTAGTACACGATTATTAAGTCATCGGGGTGATGGTTTTGGAAATAAAATTCAAGGTAGGGTTAGAGCTAGAGCAATTAGGGGAATTCCAAAAAGTGTAGGGCTCATAAATTGGTCGAAGAAGTTTAGTGCCACGGTCAAGTTCAGGGATCTGTTTTTGGTTTTTCGGTGCTTTGATTGGTTGGTTCGTTTGGGAAAGTATGGGCTAAGACCTTTGGGGGAATTACGGTTAGGAAAACTAGTCAGGAAAAGACTAAAATGGCAAATCAGGGCGCAGGGTTAAGTTGGGGCATATTCGCTAAGGGTGGTTGGGGGCCACCAGTCTTTAGCTTAAAAGGCTAACGCTATGCCCGGTTTAGCTTCTTAGCGAGGCGTCTTCAAGTATTAAAGAGGATCATTTTTCAAAATGTTCAAGTGGTACAGCTTCTACTACAATGGGCATAAAACTGTGATTAGCCCCGCAGATTTCTGAGCACTGTCCATAGAACACGCCGGGTCGGGATGCAATAAAGGCGGCTTGGTTTAGTCGGCCAGGAACGGCGTCTATTTTAACACCTAGAGAGGGGACGGCTCAGGAATGAAGCACGTCTTCGGCAGAAATTAGTATTCGGATTGGGGATTCGATTGGGACTACCATTCGGTGGTCGGTGTCTAGGAGACGGAATTGGCCGCTGGCAAGGTCTTGTGTTGGAATTATGTATGAGTCAAAGCCTAGCTCTTCGTAGTCCGTATATTCGTAGCTTCAGTATCATTGATGCCCGATGGCTTTAATTGTAAGGTGGGGATCATTGATTTCATCTATCAGGTAAAGGATACGTAGGGATGGGAGGGCAATAAGAATGAGGATGAGGGCGGGAAGTACTGTCCAAATAATTTCGATTTCTTGGGAGTCTAAAATATATTTGTTAGTTAATTTTGTAGTGACTATGGCGACAATGATGTAAAGAACTAAAGTGCTAATTAGAAACACGATTATTAGGGCATGGTCATGGAAGTGAAGAAGTTCTTCTATCACAGGAGAAGCTGCGTCTTGGAATCCTAATTGAGAGGGATGGGCCATTATGTTTCAAGACATGCGGGGTTTTAACCCACGATTCCGCCTTGACAAGGCAGTGTTATGGCAACTTAACTAATGTCTTATGAAGAAAGTGGCAGAGCGGTTATGTGATCGGCTTGAAACCGATTTATGGGGGTTCGACTCCTCCCTTTCTCGTAGGTGTGTTTAGGCAGGGATGGTTTTATTTGTATTCTGGTGAGGTTTGTTGGATTTGAACAAACGCAGGTTCTTCAAAGGTGTGGTAGGGGGGAGGGCAACCGTGGAGTCATTCAACGTTAGTTGAAGTCAATTCAACTCAGAGAACTTCACGTTTGGCTGCAAAGGCTTCTCAGATAATGAACAGGAACATAATTACGGCCACAAGGGAGACTAGGGATCCAATAGATGATACTGTGTTTCAAAGGGTGTAAGCGTCTGGGTAGTCAGAGTATCGTCGAGGCATTCCAGCTAGCCCAAGGAAGTGTTGTGGGAAGAAGGTAAGATTAACCCCCACGAATATTACTCCAAAGTGGATTTTAGTTCATGTTGTGTGGAGAGTGTAGCCAGAGAATAGGGGGAATCAGTGGACGAAGCCGGCTACAATTGCAAAGACAGCTCCTATGGAAAGAACATAGTGGAAATGAGCTACTACATAGTAGGTGTCGTGAAGGACAATGTCTAGGGAAGAGTTGGCAAGAACGATTCCTGTCAATCCTCCAACTGTGAATAAGAAAATAAAGCCAAGAGCTCATAGTAGGGGGGTGTCTCATTTTACTGTTCCTCCGTGGAGAGTGGCCAGTCAGCTAAATACTTTAACACCCGTTGGGATAGCAATAATCATAGTGGCAGATGTGAAATAGGCTCGGGTGTCTACATCTATACCAACTGTAAACATATGATGGGCCCATACAATAAATCCCAGTAGGCCGATGGCCATTATTGCTCAAACCATGCCCATATAGCCGAATGGTTCTTTTTTGCCAGAATAGTAGGCTACGATGTGGGAGATCATTCCAAACCCCGGTAAGATAAGAATATATACTTCTGGGTGTCCGAAGAATCAGAAAAGGTGTTGGTAAAGAATTGGATCTCCTCCTCCTGCTGGGTCAAAGAAGGTAGTATTTAGGTTTCGGTCCGTTAAGAGCATAGTAATACCGGCAGCTAAAACTGGGAGAGAGAGGAGGAGAAGAACAGCAGTAATTAGGACAGCTCAAACAAATAGAGGGGTTTGATACTGTGTGATGGCAGGGGGTTTCATGTTAATAATGGTAGTAATAAAGTTGATTGCTCCCAGGATTGATGAAACACCTGCCAGGTGGAGGGAGAAGATAGTTAGGTCTACTGATGCTCCTGCATGGGCTAGGTTTCCAGACAGTGGTGGGTATACAGTTCAGCCTGTTCCGGCCCCCGCTTCAACCCCTGAGGAGGCAAGCAGAAGAAGGAAGGAGGGAGGGAGAAGTCAGAAGCTTATGTTGTTTATGCGAGGAAATGCTATATCGGGGGCGCCAAGCATAAGGGGTACTAGTCAGTTTCCAAACCCTCCAATTAGAATTGGTATTACTATAAAGAAAATTATTACGAAGGCATGTGCGGTAACAATAACGTTATAAATCTGATCATCTCCTAAAAGTGCGCCTGGTTGGCTTAATTCTGCTCGAATAAGAAGGCTTAAGGCCGTGCCTACTATTCCAGCTCAAGCACCGAAAATTAGATAAAGGGTGCCGATATCTTTGTGATTGGTCGAAAAGAATCAACGTGTGATTGCCACAGGTAGGATGGCTGAGTGTTTAAGCGGTGGTTTGTAGCCCCATTGACAGAGGTTTGAATCCTCTTCCTGCCAAAGCCTTGAGGTGTTTTACATATCAGATTGCAAATCCGAAGAAGTAGGCTAGTCACCTACCGGGGCTTTCCCCGCCTTTTTCCGGCAGGCGGGGAAAGGTAGATGGATGCTCGCTGGTTTGAGCGCTTAGCTGTTAACTAAGAGTTTGTAGGATCGAGGCCTGCCTATCTAGTAAGGCTTTAGCTTAATTAAAGTGTCTGTTTTGCATGCAGAAGATGTGGGTTAGTGTCCTGCAGGTCTTAAGTCAGGGGCTGGGAGATTTTCACTCCCGCTTAGGGCTTTGAAGGCCCTTGGTCTTAATACTATCCTAAGCCTCTAGATGGTTATTAGAGCTATTGCGGCTGGGGTGAGGGGTAATAGGAGGATTGTTATTGAGGTTGTAATGGCTAGGGGAAGTGTTAGTTGGGAAGAGGGGAGTCGTCAAGGGGTTGTTCCTGTTAAGTTATTTGGTGATATTGTAAGGGTCATGGCGTAGCAAAGTCGTAGGTAGAAGTATAGGCTGAGTAGGGCGGTTAGGGCTGCGATGGTGGCTGTTAAGGGGAGGGCTTGTTTAGTGAGTTCTTGGAGAATAAGTCATTTAGGCAGGAAACCGGTGAGTGGGGGGAGTCCGCCTAGTGAGAGGAGAATTATGGGGGTGAGGGCTGTAATTGCTGGTATTTTTGCTCAGGAGGAGGCGAGTGTGTTAATGTTGGTTGCCTTGTTTAGTTTAAATACTAGGAATGCTGAGAAGGTTATAATGAAGTATGTTATTAGGGCTAGGAGTGTTAGGGAAGGAGAGAATTGTATTACTAGAATTATTCATCCTAGGTGGGCGATTGAGGAGTAGGCTAGGATTTTTCGTAATTGTGTTTGGTTTAAGCCTCCTCAGCCACCTACGAGGGTAGATGCTAGGCCTAATAGAATTAGCATGGTGGGGTTTGAAGTTTGGATTTGGAGGAGGAGGGAAAATGGGGCAAGTTTTTGTCAGGTGGAGAGGATTAGTCCTGTTGTTAGGTCTAGGCCTTGAAGGACTTCTGGAAGTCAGGCGTGAAGTGGTGCAAGGCCTACTTTTAATGCAAGGGCTAGGGTAATTATTGTAATAGGAAGAGGGTGGGTTATCTGTTGGATATCTCATTGTCCTGTTAGTCAGGCATTTGTAGTACTTGCAAACAATAGTATGGCAGCGGCAGCTGCTTGGGTTAGAAAGTATTTTGTGGTTGCTTCTACTGCTCGGGGGTGATGGTGTTGAGCTATGAGCGGAATGATGGCAAGGGTATTAATTTCAAGTCCTATTCAGGCAAGTAGTCAGTGGGAGCTTGCAAAGGTGGTCATTGTTCCTAGGCCTAGGCCAAATAGGAGGATGGATAGGATGTAAGGATTCATTAGTAGAAGAAGGATTTTAACCAACATATTTGGGGCATGGGCCCAAAAGCTTAATTAGCTTATTTTACTAGGAAGTGGTGTATTGGAAGCACTAAGAGTTTTGATCTCTTCAGGTAGGGTTCGAGTCCCTTCTTTCTAAGGAGTTGGAGGGACTTTAACCCTCATGATTCACTCTATCAAAGTGGCCCTTTCTTTCAGGCACAGCTCCGGGGTTAGAGTTGAGGAGGGAGACCAGTGAAAGCAATTGGAAGCGATAAGTGTCAGATTACTAGGGCGAGGGTTAGTGGTAGAAAGTTTTTTCAGATGAGGTGTATGAGTTGGTCATATCGGAATCGGGGGTATGAGGCTCGGACTCATAGGAATAGTACGGATAGGAGGGCTGCTTTGGTTATTAAATTAATTGAGGTAAGTTCTGGTAGGAAGTGTAATAGGGAGGCTCCTAGGAAGAGGGTTGCAGAAAGTGTGTTTATTAGGAGGATGTTGGCGTATTCTGCTAGGAAGAATAATGCGAAGGGGCCTCCGGCGTATTCTACGTTAAAGCCTGAGACAAGTTCGGACTCACCTTCGGTGAGGTCGAAGGGTGCTCGGTTGGTTTCCGCTAGTGTTGAAATGTATCATATTGCAGCTAGAGGTCAGGCGGGAAAAATTAGTCATGTACTTTCTTGTGCTTCGCTGAATGTTTGAAGGGTGAAGCCTCCGGTGAAGATAATGGTGTTTAGGAGGATAAGGCCTAAGCTTACTTCGTAAGAAATAGTCTGGGCTACAGCCCGTAGGGCTCCGATGAGGGCATATTTGGAGTTTGATGCTCAGCCGGAACCTAGAATTGAGTAGACTGCTAAGCTGGAGATGGCTAAAATAAATAGAATTCCTAGGTTTAAGTCTGCCATAGGAAAGGGTAGTGGTATAGGGGTTCAAAGGGTGAGGGCTAGGGTGAGGGCAAGTATTGGTATAAATAGGAAGAGGATTGGGGATGATGTTGATGGTCGTACAGGCTCTTTTATGAAAAGTTTTAGTCCATCTGCAATGGGTTGTAGGAGGCCATAAGGTCCTACTACATTAGGGCCTTTTCGTAGTTGTATGTAGCCTAAAACTTTTCGTTCTACGAGGGTCAGGAGTGCCACGGCTAGTAGAACAAAAACAATGAGGATGAGTGGGTTTAAAACAAGGGTAATGAGTGTTGAGAACATAGTCGAGGAGAGGATTTGAACCTCTGTGGAAAGGGCTTAGGTCTTTTGCAATAGCCGGGCTCTGCCACCTTGACATGCTATTATCTTAAGCAGAGGGATATGCCCTTTTGCCTGTTTTATTTGTTTTCATCAGGTGGGGGTGAGGCGTGCCTGGGGTATTGGCCTCTTCTTTTCGGTCCTTTCGTACTAGAAAAGCTCATGTCATAGATAGAAACTGACCTGGATTGCTCCGGTCTGAACTCAGATCACGTAGGACTTTAATCGTTGAACAAACGAACCCTTAATAGCGGCTGCACCATTAGGATGTCCTGATCCAACATCGAGGTCGTAAACCCTCTTGTCGATATGGGCTCTAAAAGAGGATTGCGCTGTTATCCCTGGGGTAACTCGGTCCGTTGATCGGCGTTAAGCCGGATCATATAGTGGGTCAAAATTTTTGATACTTTGAGTGGTCTCTCTTAGTTTTGGAAACATAGTATTTCCGTTCCGCATGGGGGATTTTTCTTTCCCCAAGGTCGCCCCAACCGAAGACATTAGATCAGGTCTCACTCTAGTGTTCATTCCTTTAATTGGGATTTTGGACAAGGGCTGATTTAGTGTCTAAAGCTCCACAGGGTCTTCTCGTCTTATGATATTATTCCCGCTTCTGCACGGGAAGATCAATTTCATTGACTGGAAAAAGGAGACAGTTAAGCCCTCGTCGTGCCATTCATACAGGTCTTCATTTAAAAGACAAGTGATTGCGCTACCTTCGCACGGTCAAAGTACCGCGGCCGTTAAACATATAGTCACTGGGCAGGCAGGACCTCTTATATTAGTTTTTCAAGAGGCGATGTTTTTGGTAAACAGGCGAGGCTTATTATGGTTGCCGAGTTCCTTCTTTTTCTTTTAGTCTTTCCCTTTAGGCACACCAGTGTAGGGTTAACGGTATAATCGTGGGAGATTTTCTTGTTATTTAATTTTTTACACAGTGCCCTCTTTTCTTGGGGCCGTTAAGGTTCGGCGGGGGGTCCGTTCCGATGTACACGTGTGCGGGGAGAGGGTTTAATTGTCCTCTTATTACTCATTCTAGCATAATTGCTCCCATGGGGGCATGGGGCGGCCGGGTAGGTTTAGGGGTTTAAGATAAATTGTCGGTATCTTGGGGAGTGGGTAAATCTTGAGCTTAAACGCTTTCTACTTGGATGGCTGCTTTTAGGCCCACCAAAGCGTTTTCCCTTAAAGTGGATATGATCTTTATCCTCCTGTAAAAGTTGTGTCTTATTTCAAAAGGGCTGTACCCCTTTTGACTAACTCTCTTAATTTCTTTCTGGTCTAACCGTCTTAAAAGACAGTTGAGGAGAAGAATTTGTGAGGCTGAACTTCTATTCATTTCCCCGGCAACCAGCTATTACTAGGTTCGGTAGGTCTGTCACCTCTACTCGAAGATCTTCCCACTCTTTTGCCACAGAGACGGGGGTGCCCTATTTTTAGGCTGTCTTGGAGTAGCTCACCTAGTTTCGGGGTATCGAACTAAAATTCTTTTTGCTCGAGGCGTGCTAGCTAAATCATGATGCAAAAGGTACGAGGTTGCGTCTCTGCTTTTTTGAGCTTTACTGGGTTGTTTCATTTCTCTTTCAGCTTTCCCTTGCGGTACTTTCTCTATTGCTCCTAGTCCCTTTTCCGTCGCCCGTACTAGGGAGGAAAAATGTTTTGTTTATGTATTTGTAGTGTGTTAGGGGGTATTAATATGGGGGTGTTGATTTATTAGGGCGGGCTAGCTGTTGAGCGTCAGGGTGGCTCGATTTGCACGGGCGACTTCTCAGTGTAAGGGAGATACTTTTCTGTCTAAGCTACACTCTGATTGTTCCAAGCGCACCTTCCGGTACGCTTACCATGTTACGACTTGCCTCCCCTTTGCAGATGTAGTTTTTTAGGTATTTGTATTGTATTAGCTTGGGGAGAGTGACGGGCGATATGTGCGTGCTTTATTGCCAAATTTCAGCAGAACACTCTGTTTTACTGCTTACTGCTAAATCCACCTTCTAATGCTTATTTCAGTTCATTATTCGTATTTCCTGATTTAGGAAATGTAGCCCATTTCTTCCCCTCTCATACACTACACCTCGACCTGACGTTTTGGGTTTTACCAATCTTGCTCACTTCTAGTCCTTCACAGGGTAGGCTGACGACGGCGGTATATAGGCGGTATTAACAAGGGAGGGTGAGGTTTAACGGGGGTTATCGGTTCTAGAACAGGCTCCTCTAGACGGATGTGAAGCACCGCCAAGTCCTTTGGGTTTTAAGCTGATGCTCGTAGTACCCGGGCGGATAGGGGGCGTAGTTGGCCTATCAAATTTTAGGGCTGAGCATAGTGGGGTATCTAATCCCAGTTTGTTTCACAGCTTTCGTGGGGTCAGGTTGGGTAAAGCTACTTTCGTAATGGATCTTCTTAACTCGGAAGCGTTAAACAGCTTTGAGGACGTTCGGCTTTAGTCTAAAAGTTTCCCTAACCACTCTTTACGCCGTAGTCTGTCAACTTGGGCCTCTCGTATAACCGCGGTGGCTGGCACGAGTTTTACCGGCCCTCTAAGCTTTAACTAAGTCAAGTTTTCACTTATAGCTTAATATTTATCACTGCTGGTGTCCCTTGAGGGTGTGGCTAAGCAAGGTGTCATGGGCTGGTGTTAACCGTGCCTGATACCGGCTCCTTGTCTCCGGGCGGGAGACTGGAGGGCATTCTCACAGGGGTGCGGATACTTGCATGTGTAAGTCTAGCTAGAGCCGACAGTAAAGTCAGGACCAAGCCTTTGTGCTTGCGGAATCGTTTCAAGGTTCACCTTAACATCTTCAGAGTTATGCTCTAGTTAAGCTACGCTAGC